TAGTTATCCAATAACAAGTAACAGTAGTAGATAGTATTCGATGAAAGAAAGAGAACAATGAATAAAATAATGGGAACAATCAATATTCGCGAAGCACGCATTGTTGTATTAGATCTAAGGGTTCTTTCTTGACCTAACTACCTAACTAGAAGTTATAATATGGAAAGACAAAATGTGGAACCTATAAAGGAAAAGATAATAGGAATTTTTTAGAATCTAATTGAACCAAAATACAGATTTTATTTTTTCGAGTGATCTGATCGTGCGATATCTTTTTTTTTTTCTCATTCGAGATACTATGTGAATGAACCTACTATTGAATCTAATGAGTTAAAATTAAAGTAAAAAGTAAAAGAAAAGATTTTATTGTTATAAGGGCACTCTTCGTTCCAAAATATAAAATGTATTCGATACAATTAAAAAAGAAATGATCAAAATAGAAATGATTTTCTAATTTTGTTTCATAGTGACGCAAAGAAAGTTTCATTTTTGAATGAAGTTACACGGCACAGTTCTTATTTTATTATTAGTTTACTCAAGAGTTGCTCAATGAATCTGTTGATTCGGAATCACGGTATGGGTAGATGCCACAGATAATGAATCGATTTCTTTTTATACCTCTGTCACTCTATCTTTGTTAGTGCCGCCTATAATAATTGATTGATGAATCAAAAACTTTCAATTTAACTTATTCTTTCAATTGGTATTTTTGTTTATCCTCGTATCTCGCAAAAATGGAAACTTAGGTAAGTGCTTTATAAACATATGTATAATAAAGAACATATTTCATTTAGCTCCTTCATGCCTACTATAACTAGTTATTTCGGTTTTCTACTAGCGGCTTCAACTATAACCTCAGTCCTATTTATTGGTCTAAGCAAGATACGACTTATTTGAAATTAATCGAATAAACAATTCATAAAGAGAAACCTTTCCGTGAGATTCCATGTATTCTATGAGTTCCTTACCGTGTCAATTGCCAATTCTTGGTCATTGCGATTCATGGGCAATTCGGATTAAGATTTAGGGATAGATATTACCTCTCTTTTCCCCTTTTCAAACAAATTGAAATGAAATGATTGAAGTTTTTCTATTTGGAATCGTCTTAGGTCTAATTCCTATTACTTTGGCTGGATTATTCGTAACTGCATATTTACAATACAGACGTGGTGATCAGTTGGACCTTTGATTAATTAACATCTCTTTTTTTGATTGACCTCCTCTTTTCTTTATTCTTTAATCCACAGGAGGTCAAATTCAGATTGCTGTTCAAGTTAGTGAAGTTAGTTCAGTGTAATTCCAACTAACAAAAACGGAATCACGCTCTGTAGGATTTGAACCTACGACATTGGGTTTTGGAGACCCACGTTCTACCAAACTGAACTAAGAGCGTTTTCTTATCACAATAGATAAGACTATAAAGAAAAGGATTCTTTTTGTAACTCCAACACATCTTGTATGCATATACTATTATAGTATCATAAAATGAAAAATTATGTATATCCAATTTTAATTGATCTCAATTGATTCTTCGTTACTGCTCAGAGGAGAAGTAATAGGTAGGGATGACAGGATTTGAACCCGTGACATTTTGTACCCAAAACAAACGCGCTACCAAGCTGCGCTACATCCCTTTCAATTGGTCTACAGTGTCATTGTAGAGAATACCTGTCTTGTTTTCCACATCCTTATTTCCTCCATTGATATACACAATTTTTCTTCCCATTTCTTCTTTTTTTTTTTATCATATTATTATATATTAACATATAATAATAAAAGACTTATATACATATAAAATATGAAACCCACCCTAAAAATGAAATAAAAAATAAATGAATATTTTTGGGGAATGCTCAGGAGTAAAGAAACTTCTTTTTATGTTTTAAGAAAAAGAAAATCTTATCTAGCGAATCTTCAATTTGAATCGGGAATTCTGTGTACAAATACAAGTGGTCCATATGCATCTGATCATATATGTATTACCATTATGTATTACAATAAATAAGGAGGATTTTAAATGCGAGATCTAAAAACATATCTTTCCACGGCACCGGTACTAAGTACTATATGGTTCGGGTCCTTAGCAGGTCTATTGATAGAGATTAATCGTTTATTCCCGGATGCGTTGACATTCCCTTTTTTTAATTAACATGAGAAGGGGTGAAGAATATTAGAGATACAATCAAATATCTGTGACTAATTCCTTTCCCCCTCCTCTTTTTTTCTCTTTTTTAGAATTTTATAAGGGAGGAGTAAGAGAAAGAATAAAAGTGGATTTAACCTCAGCGAAACTCGGGTTCAGACTCGAATCAAATTAAGAATAGAGGGAAAACGTAAATGTAAATGTTGGTCTAGTGCAAGAGTATCATACAAGATCCTTAAATTAAATACTGTACTGCGATTAGAAATATAGTTATAGTTAGAAATCATTGTATTACTTATTATTTACTATTACTCTATTGATATTGATTACAACGAAATCCTTCATATCATAATTGGATTTTGAGTTAGCAACTTCTATTTTTTTTCCTTACTTTCTTCGGATCGAAAATAGAAGACTTGAATGAATAAAAAAAAAACAAAGGAGGTTCATGGCCAAGAGTAAAGATGCCCGAATAAGGGTTCTTTTGGAATGTACTAATTGTGTACGAGGCGGTGTTAATAAGGAATCAACAGGCATTTCCAGATATATTACTGAAAAAAATCGACACAATACGCCCGGTCGATTGGAATTGCAAAAATTCTGTCCCTATTGTTATAAACATACGATTCATGGGGAGATAAAAAAATAGATCGAACCGAGGGCCTGTGTGTCACCCTTCCAAGGAACAGTAAAAATAATATAGTAAAATAATATAGTATATAATATTATATAATATATATAACATATATTTAAATAGAAATAAACCAAATCCTATTTCTGAATTCTAATTCATTTTTGATCCGAACGAAATAGGATTTTCGGGATAAGGAATAAACAAACCATGGATAAATCCAAGCGACCTTTTCTTAAATCCAAGCGATCTTTTCGTAGGCGTTTGCCCCCGATCCAATCGGGGGATCGAATTGATTATAGAAACATGAGTTTAATTAGTCGATTTATTAGTGAACAAGGAAAAATATTATCTAGACGAGTGAATAGATTGACTTTGAAACAACAACGATTAATTACTATTGCTATAAAACAAGCTCGTATTTTATCTTCGTTACCTTTTCTTAATAATGAGAAACAATTTGAAAGAACCGAGTCGACCGCTAGAACTACTGGTCTTAGAACCAGAAATAAATAGGCTTACTCTTCAATTGAATCGAAATTCCAATTCGAACTCAAACGCGGATTTGATGTTTTGTTCGAAAAATCTAAGAATCGAGATTTGATTGTTGTGTTGTAAGAAACAAAAATAATCGGGGAAGAAGAAGAAATCCTTTTTTTTTTATTGAACATATTCCTTCATTTTGACGACTTTATCATATTTTATCATACTAATTTAGAATCTACCTTCCCGGAGTTCATTCTCCGGGGAACTCCATTTATTTAAATCATTAAATCATTCCGGTGAATTCTTTACAATCTCTTTATTTTATGATCTCATTGGAAATCATATAAAGACAATTCCTATTGGATATAGCTATTTGTGCAAGTATTTTACGATTAAGAAGTAACTGCCTCTTGTACAGATCGTGTATAAATCTACTATAACTATAGGATGCCCCATTCTCGTGAATTACTGCATTTATCCGAGTGATCCACAAACGACGAAAATCTCTCTTTTGCCGATCTCTATCCCGATGAGTCGAAACCAAAGCTCTGATTTTCTGTTGAGTAATAGTTCGAGTAAGTCTTGAATGGGCTCCTCGAAAGCTTGATGTAAATAAACGAATTTTTGTTCTACGTCTACGAGCTATATATCCTCGTCTAGTTCTGGTCATTGAATAAATGAAACTTTGATGAATAACTAATTGATTTCCTTTCTTTCAGTTATCCTTGTACCCTTTCCTGGTCTATTAATAACAAAGCGGATTCTTCCAATGTATAAAATAAAAATTCCAATGGCTTTTGCTACTATAACCTTCCCGACCACGATTTTTTTTTCTTTTTTCTATGCATTTCACCTCGAAATAAGAAATAGTATTGATACTAGGTATCAAAAACATAGTAAATTAACTAAAAAAGTAGTCAATTTGAAATTAAATGGATAAAGAAATAGTGGGTTCCATCGTTTCTATGGTTACTTCTTAAACGGTGAGGTCCTTTCTATACACCGGAGCTCCTTCCTTCATTTAATAAATCTTATTGGTAACTTGTACAGTTCACACTCTTTGGCTCTACCCATGAATTATCCAGTAATAGGTCTTTCACAATGAGATCTACCTATACAGTAACGGTATTTAATTATGAAGGTTAGCTAAGTAGCTGACCCTGTTAGTCCGTTCTTGCAAGAGTGGGAGCCTAATCTTTCTGCTGATTTTCCCCGCTTAATGGATAACCCTTTTGCCAATGGGGAATTGCTTATTATCTTAAATTTAGGTGATTGTATTTGCACCGACGGAAACCATAAATTTCATACACAATACACAATAGGGGAATATGATAGATCTTTTTTTTTTTTAGTTTAGATAGTGAATGGAGTTCTTCCATTCTATTCACTGGTACTGATCATTGATACTGGAAAAGTTGTTTTTCGTCCCAGTCCATGATCTGAACGAGTCGCACATACACCCTAGTACATGTTCCTCGGCGCTGAGGACACCCCCGAAGAGCGGGAGATTTCGTGACATTTCTGATTGGCTGTCTTGTGTTTCTAATAAGTTGTTTAATAGTTGGCATGCTGAATCATATACATAATGTACTGGTTTAGATCGATCCTAACCGGATGATTATGAATTACCCCCATTTTATTTAATTTAATGAAAATGAAACCCGGTAAGAAGATCTCAAATCACGGATTTGCACGAAATCCTTTCTTTTTTCATTGAACCGCTACAAGATCAACAATTCCATGAGTTTGGGCTTCTGTTGCTGACATAAAAACATCCCTTTCCAGGTCTTCGGATACAACCCATAAGGGTTTGCCCGTTCTTTGTACATAAACCTTTGTGATGATTTCGCGCAGTTTCAGTAGTTCTTCCGCTTCCATGACAAATTCTCCGGCTTGTGCCTCATAAAAAGCGGCAGCCGGTTGATGGATCATTACCCTGATGATATAACATAATAAATGATTTCTCTATCTCGTATGATGAGTCGAAGAGAAGAGATAAAGAATAACAAGAAAAAAAGATAGAATTGAACAACCGTACAGGCATCTTTTGCGAATTGCATACGGCTCTACAATGGAATTGACTTTTACCTGCCATCGAAAAATGTAGGATCTGTCAGATCCAGATCGGTAAATGATCCAATTACCACCCTTCCTTTCGGAGAAGTTAAAAAATACTATGATGGCTCCGTTACGTTATATATTTATTTCCTCTATGATTCAGCAATCCCAAAGTTTCTTTTTGATCTGATCAAATAAAATAAGAACCAAATAAGATTATTTTTTATTTTCGTATCCTTTCATAACATAAAGATTGTTAAGAGCCTTCTGGTGTGAAAACAAAAAGTTTGTGACGCTGAAACGGACCCCCGATAGATAAGATAAAATCGGAAATACCCTTTATCTCATACTTCTCTTTCGATACATAATCTAATGTTTTGAAAAAAAAAAACAATAAAGAATTTTCTCATATCGAATTCGAAGTGCCATGCTATTATTACTTAATATTCATATTTCATATGGCGAAGGCATAGTCTGCTTTTTTCTATCAAATAAAAAACTCATTGGCGCCAAGCGTGAGGGAATGCTAGACGTTTGGTAATTGTTCCTCCGACCAGGATAAAAGATCCCATTGAAGCGGCTAATCCCAGGCATATTGTATGTACCTCTGGTGGCACAAATTGCATAGTATCATAAATAGCTATTCCGGGTAGTACCCATCCGCCAGGAGAATTTATAAAAAAATACAGATCTTTGTTTTCATCCTCTATACTGAGATATATCATAAGACCAATAAGTTGATTCGAGATCTCGCTCTCAACCTCTTGGCCTAAAAAAAGTAATCTTTCTCGATAAAGTCGGTTGATTAGGATAAAATTGTATCCCTCAGGAACCGTACATGCACCTTTTGATGCATACGGTTCTAAAAAAAATCGCGAAAAAGAATCAATGTGTAGATTCCAGCCCTCTTTTTTTTCATAGCAAGCTCTTTCTAAAACGAGGGGGCTTTTTCTTCGATTTTTCAAGAAAGATGAGTTTTGACCCTTCCATATAATATATATAAATATATATAAAATAAAAAAAAAAAAAGAATTCATTAAACTTATCGAACTAACTTATCATTGATGTATTGTCTCATCGAGATCCGATCCAAATCACGATGTCATTTTCTTGTTTCTAAATGGGCCTTCTTAATTTTTTTAGGTTTATGCTCTACTCCGGGTAAAGATCCGATCGACTTCGATTTGCACATATAGGACAAATGCCCCCAATACCACTTCTTTTTACTACAACTTCCTTTTTTTATTTATTTCATGTCTTCACCAAATATTCGACGTATTCATCCTATTACTCGATTGATTAACAGTTTGAGATCACTCCTATTTCTATTTATAAATAAAATCATTTATGATACAATATAGTAATCATATATTACCAATTGGGTTTTTTATAAACGGAGCCTGTATACTTCATTTTATTGATCCAACTAAGCCAACCATAAATTATTTGATAATATTAATCTGGATCCCCCCAAAAATAAAATGGATCTAATTGAACTTCACGCTCCAAATTGTTGATGATTCAATCAATCTTTCTTGGGCGAAACAGAGGATATCTCGATCGAGGGAGAGAACGGGAAAATACCATATGACCCAATATATCTGACAAGCCGCACTATACGTCAATCCAAGATATATCGTCCTCTCCAGGATTTCGAAAAGGCACTTTTGGAACACCAATAGGCATAAAAAAACAGAAAAAAGAATTTAGTACTTTATTTCACTTTGGTATGGAAACGTAACAATGAGTTTATTGTCTTCATAATATTGGCCTTCATCATATTTTATCCTTAGATTGGATAAGTTCATAAAAGAAGACAGAATGAATAAAGGAAAATTTTTACGAATAGGGCCTTCGAATGATGAACAAGTATGGGTGCATTCACTCATAGAAAATGGGATCAACCCCCATTGCGTATTGGTACTTATTGGGTATAGAATAGATCTGTTTATCTTTGTTCCTACGAACAGAATTGTTCCATTAGTACCAACAGAATAGAACAAATACAAATATTAACATTAACCCTTGCTTCGAGATAATCCACTGAAAAGAGAATATCAATAGCATAGTTTTTTCTAATGCAATAAAGTTACATAGTGTCTATTTTTCTTTGATAAAGAGGTATTTCCATGGGTTTGCCTTGGTATCGTGTTCATACTGTCGTATTGAATGATCCCGGTCG